TTTACATTAATTAGAATTCTATTTCTAGTCCATTTTTATTAAAAAAAAAAAGAAAAATATAGACTCAATATAGAGATAGAATAGAAGCGGGTAGCGGGAATCGAACCCGCATCGTTAGCTTGGAAGGCTAGGGGTTATAGTCGACGTTCATTCATCATTTTCTTTTTAACGTCTCTAATTCAAAACCGAACGTGAAACTTTGGTTTCATTCGGCTCCTTTATGGAAGACCGATAAATTAACAAATGGAAGGCTTGAACAAAATTACAAAAAAAATTCGACCCATAACATCTATGTCAGCCTTTCTATGCATTCAAAACACCTCGCTTTTTAGATGATCCCTATAGATTCTAATAATCTTTTTTTTTCTAGTTACTTCGTTCCCTATTTCTATTTGAAAGAATCCTTAGGAAAAGCATTTTCTTTCTATCGAGCTAAAAGAAATTTATTTGTAGATGTCTCTAGTAAACTAAAGTAATCGTTTAATAGCTATTTTGCTTCAATCTTTCCTATACAAATAAAAAAAATTGAAGATTTAGTTACGATTAGAAATAAATTGTATATCTTTAGCCATGGATCCTTTAATCATACTTCAAAGAATTGGGAATATTGATCCAATTCAAAAAACTTATGTGTCGTAATTTAATAATTTTAATTTTCCCTTTTTTATCAATTCAAATTTGATTCTTTTTGGATACAAATTACTTGCATACAAATTACGATAATGTATATTTTTCCTCCAATCGTTCGTTGAGGGGGAAAGGATTAAACCCTTTTAAGAAATAAAGTTTTTGATCGGAATATGAATCTAACGAAAGACCCCTTAACTATTAAGGGGTCCATAGAACGAATCGCACTTTTACCACTAAACTATACCCGCTACAATGCAATTATTGTATATAAATGGACCTTTTGTCGAACAGAAGAATCAGTCCGAATAAAAATGCATTGTCCAAGAATTCGTAGTTCTATTCTTTTTCTTACTATTTCATTTTTATTATTATTTAATTTTAATAATTTTAATTAATAAAATAATATTAATCAAAATAATATATATAAAAATATAAATTTAAATTAGATATATATATTTCTATATATTCTCTAATAATATTAGATTGAATATATTTTTTTAATGAAATTCTATTAAGAATTAAGAACTATTAAGAATTAAGAAAAGGGCTAAAGCCCTACTTTTTGTTTGTGTATTGTAACATAGTAATTCTATTTTCCACTTGGGGAGAGATGGCTGAGTGGACTAAAGCGTCGGATTGCTAATCCGTTGTACGAATTTTTCGTACCGAGGGTTCGAATCCCTCTCTTTCCGTTTCCCTTGTTGATGATTTGGTATTTTACTTCTCTTTTGATTTTATAGAGTCCCTTTCTTTTTCTTTGTTTGATTTTTTTATAAAAATGGAAAATCAAAAAATCCTACTAAGAATATTGAAAAACCAAGCAAGGAAAACAAAAGAAAATCTTTTGTTTTTTTTTTATTCTTCACGTCCCGGATTACGTCCCGGATCGTTAGATAGAAATCCGAAGATGAAAAGAGAAACAAAAAATATCACTACCGTGTAAACAAATAGTTTTAGAGTAAGCATTATACAATCTCCAAGATAAGATCATTAAAAAAAAGAAAGAGAATAGATTTTCCTATAATTACACGTTATCTTTCTTTTGACACTAAGAAATGAAGTGGTTTCGAGAAATCGAAAGGAATTTTCAGAAATTGATTTGTAATTGTAATAAAGTACAACAATGTTTTATTACCAAAAATTGGATTTCATACCCACAATTAGATATTGGTGAGTAACTCAAATCTAATAGGGTTTTTAAATGCCAATGGAAAAAAGGTAAGAATGAGGAAATGAGATGGTCCAGATTTTTCTTGGCTATAAAAAAATTTCAATATTTGAATCGAGGATTCATACTGTAAGACTTATCTGATCGTATCAATTGTTAGAATGTTAGAATTTTTTTTTCGAATCAATTCTGAATTTTTCTAGGACAGGATTCAGAAAGATCTCATCGAAAACTTACAGCGGCTTGCCAAACAAAAGCTAAGAGAAAAAAAAGTAGAGGTATTACTGGCATAATATCTACAATTGGATTCAAAAAAGCATAGGCTTCAGGTAATTTCGCGAAGAAAAAACTACTTGAATAAAGGGCAGAATTAATAGAAATACAGACTAAACTAAAGATATTAAGCATAGCAAACATTTTTTTCTTTAAAATAATTAATTGTGTTTTTGCTTTTTGTGAGTGAAATTCAAATTTCTTAATATTCATTTTTTTTGTTATTTATTTTTATTTCTGATTTATACTACTTAAATTTAAATAATATAAAAAAAATGAATAAAAATGATGAATAAAAAAGGGATATTCCAAAAATCCTTCTTTAATTTGAACTTACCCAATTCACAATCTTTCCATTCCGAAATCAAAAGAGAATAGAAGAAATCAGACTTTCATACAATATCTTAATTGAATTCTATGTAATGATCAATAATTTCGGTTTCATTCTATATCTACCATATCCTAGCAACAATCTATTCTATAGATATTTCGATATTTGGACTGGAATTGACGAACAACTACTACCAATATTAGTGTTTATTAGTGTCGAATAGAAATGGGGCGTGGCCAAGCGGTAAGGCAACGGGTTTTGGTCCCGTTATTCGAAGGTTCGAATCCTTCCGTCCCAGAACATATCCATACATGAATCATATCAAAATCAAAATTTTATATCAAAATAAAGATTCCTAATTTTTAAAAGTTTGAAAAACCTTCTGTTTAAGTTAAGAGTATATAATATTGTATTTAGTAGAATGTTATTCTTCTTTTTTTTTTCTTTTAATGATTCGTCCCTAAATTGAGTCACTTGAAGGTATAGATTCAAAAAAAACTGATTTCTTTTTTCGTATTATTATTACTTACTTTTACTTTATTGTTTTTAATATCTATAATTTAATATCTATATATATTAAATTCAAAATCTAAATTCTATTCATATATATATATTTCTATTTGAAAATAGAGAATAGAATTTTCTAATTAATAAAAATCTAAATATTACTAAATATGAAAATCATTTTAATAAAAAAAATAGTCAAATTGACTTTTTTATTTATTAAATTTATTATCAAAATAAAAAATCGAGTTAATTTGAATTTTTACCGAAACTTCTTTAGAAATTAGCCATTCATATAGACGAGAAGAAAAAAGTATAAAGTATAGATTCCTTTGTATTGACTGAATCAATGACTATTCATAATTTCGTAATTGAATCAATTACATATTTTTTTTTCCAAACTAGAGAGAGGAATGTTATGGTAAAACTTCGTTTGAAACGATTGGGTAGAAAGCAACGTGTGACTTGAAAGACATGATTAAATTAGCTGTGGATTCTTACATCCACCATTTTTATATTATATAGAATAGAAATGAGGGTGCTCTTGACTCGACATCGTTTGTTCTGTTCCACTCGAACTCATTTTTGGGGGGGAGTTGATAATGTAAATAGTACATGATGGAACTCGAGTTGATTCATTTATCAGGAGCAAGTATCTAGGGTTAGTGAAAATGAATAAGTTAGAACAACTTCGTAAGTATATTTTCTATTCGAAAGGATCCAATTTTAGCAAATTTCAAAATAGAAAAAAAAATGGTATGTTGCTGCCATTTTTGAAACTATTAATGATCCCCGAAGTAATGTTTAAACCCAATGATTCAAGGAAAAGCTAAAGTATCCTGGAACAAGTAAATACCTTTTTCAATTGTCTCAACAACTATATCAGAATGCAGAATCAAAATGGATTCTAAAGAAGACAAGACGGAAAAAAGGGGAGTAGAGACCGCTCAATAAATGAAATACCTAAAGGTTTTGTTTTCCTTTAAGTTATTTGAGATTTATCCAATCAACTTGAGTTATGAGATTATGAATACGAGTGATTTTTTCGGAAAAGAAAAAAGTATTTAAGTCTAATTGATTTGATTTTTTTAACACCTATAATTCTATATCTAGACATAATTTCGAATTTTCTCGAGCCGTACGAGGAAAAAACTTCTTATACGTTTCTAGGGGGGGTGTATTATTCAGTTACATCTATCCCAATGAGCCGTTTATCGAATCGTTGCAATTGATGTTCGATCCCGAAGAGAGGGAAGAGATCTTCGGAAAGTGGGTTTTTATGATCCGATAAAGAATCAAACCTATTTAAATGTTCCTATTATTATATCTTTTCTTGAAAAAGGCGCTCAACCTACAGGAACTGTTCAGGATATTTCAAAAAAAGCGAATGTTTTTATGGAACTTTCCCCTAATCAACAAACGAAATTCAATTAATCATTAATGAAAAATGAAATGAAATAGAAAAAAAAAGAGGGTGTGGATAACTTCTCTATAAATTTATACAATCCTTTTCTCTCTTATCTCCCCTCCGCTCTTTTGTTCTGTTCATAGTTCATTTTGATTATTGCTATCGTAGAATATTGTTTTCTAGAACCACAAAAATGGATTTTTATTTATTGATATAAATAGAAAGAAAGAAGATCAAATGAATAAATGAAGTAATAAATGAAAGAATTGCGATCTATAAATACATTACCCTCAATGAGTTGGGAATTCTTTGAAAAAATGAAAATAGGTTAAGCTTACTTTATTACTATTTATATTTTATATTGTATTGATTGAATAAAAGCGATTTCGACTTTTTACTTATTCATTTTCGCATACACTCTTTCTTCTTTATTCTTTAGTTTTTATCTATTTTTTTGTATCTATGTCGATTATTTATGTAGTGCCAATACAACATAATTGCTTGGTTTTTTATTTCTTTTTTTTCATTATCTTATTTTTTTCTTTTTATTACTTTTTTAAACTTATTTCAATATTCTATTCGAATTTTTTTATTAATTTTAATTTTGAATTATTAATATTTAATGAAATTGTAGTATTTATTAAATTGTTATTTCATTTTTTTGTTTTTTGTTTTCTCCATTGTAGTCTTTTCTTAACTTAATACTTAATATTATAATATTGACAATAGTGTATCAAAGAAATATAATCCGATCGGAAATAAATGGATATATTTGTTTCTCTTCCATAAAATTTTGTTTTTTTCTGAGAAAATTTCTTGTATTTTGATCTAATCTGTTTGACTTATTCCATTTTTTTTTTTGCTATTTTCAATTTGATTTTCTCCAATTCAATCTTTTTTTTTTATTCATTTTGATTGCGATTGTATCTACACATCTTATTTTCTTAGGGTTGCTAACTCAATGGTAGAGTACTCGGCTTTTAAGTGCGACTCGGTTTTTTACACATTTCTATGAAGTAATAGATTCATCCATACCGTCGGTAGAGTTTGTAAGACTACGACTGATCCAGAAAGGAATGAATGGAAAAAGCAGCATGTCGTATCAATGGAGAATTCTAAGAATATTTCATTCTTATTGGATCCGGACCAAACCCTTGTTTGAATTCTTGGCTCGGAACAAAAGAAATTCAAAATTGGGTTGAATTAATAAATGGATAGAGCTTGGCGGCTCCAATTATAGGGAAAGAAAAAGAAAGCAACGAGCTTTGATTTTTTTTTATGAATAATTACCCGATCTAATTAAATGTTAAAAATAGATTAGTGCTTGATGCGGGAAAAGCTTTTTCCATGAATGGATATTTGATTTTTTTTTATGAGTCCTAACTATTAGCTATTCTATATTATGATTGTGGGGTGGCGATAAATGTGTAGAAGAAAGAGTATATTGATAAAGATATTTTTTTTTCCAAAATCAAAAGAGCGATTGGGTTGAGAAAATAAAGGATTTCTAACTCTCTTGTTATCCTAGAATGAAAATGAACATAAAATAAAACAATTAGATGGAAAAAGTGAGGAGAGAGAGTCCGTTGATGAGTCTTACTTTACTTGTTTTCCGAGGTATCTATTCTAGTTTAATAGAATATCTTGTTTGGACGGTATCGCACTATGTATGATTTGATAACCCAATAAATCCCCTATCCCTAGTTCAAAGCTAATTTCAAAAATGGAGGAATTTCAAGTATATTTAGAAATATATAGATCTCGAAAAAATGACTTCCTATACCCACTTATCTTTCGGGAATATATTTATACACTTGCTTATGATCATGGTTTAAATAGCTCCATTTTGATGGAAAATGTAGATTATGACAATAAATCTAGTTTCCTAATTGTAAAACGTTTAATTACTCGAATGTATCAACAGAATTCTTTTCTTATTTCTGCTAATGATTCTACCAAAAAGAAATTCAAAAATCCATTTTTAGGGTACAACAAAAATTTGTATTCTCAAATAATATCAGAGGGGTTTGCCATCATTTTGGAAATTCCATTTTCCCTACAATTAATCTCTTCCTTAAAGGAGGCGGAAATGGTAAAATCTTATAATTTACGATCAATTCATTCAATATTTCCTTTTTTTGAGGATCAATTTCCATATTTGAATTATGTGTCAGAGGTACAAATACCCTACCCTATCCATTTGGAAATTCTGCTTCAAACCCTTCGCTATTGGTTGAAAGATGTCTCGTCTTTTCATTTATTAAGGATCTTTCTTCACCAATATTGTAATTCGAATAGTCTTATTACTCTAAAAAAATCAATTTCTACTTTTGGAAAAAGTCATCCAAGATTCTTCTTGTTCCTATATAATTTGCATGTCTTCGAATATGAATCTATCTTCCTTTTTCTCCGTAACAAATCTTCTCATTTACGATTAACATCCTTTGGAGTCCTTTTTGAGCGGATCTATTTCTATGGAAAAACAGAACATCTTGTAGAAGTCTTTGCTAAAGATTTTCTGTCGACCCTATGGTTATTCAAGGATCCTTTCATTCATTATGTTAGATATCAAGGAAAATCGATTCTGGCTTCAACGAATACGCCTCTTTTTTTGAATAAATGGAAATACTATCTTATCCATTTATGGCAATGTAATTTTTATGTTTGGTCTCAACCAGGAAGAATCCATATAAACCAATTATCTGAGCATTCATTCTACTTTTTGTTTTTGGGTTATTTTTCAAGTGTGCGGCTAAATCCTTCGGTGATACGAAGTCGAATGCTGGAAAATTCATTTCTCATAGAAAATGTTAGGAAAAAACTTAATACAATAGTTCCCATTATTCCAATAATTAGATTATTGGCTAAAGCGAAATTTTGTAACGCATTAGGTCATCCTATAAGTAAACCGGTCTGGGCCGATTCATCTGATTTTGATATTATTGACCGATTTCTGCGGATATGCAGAAAATTTTCTCATTATTACAATGGATCCTCAAAAAAAAAGAATTTGTATCGAGTAAAATATATACTTCGGCTTTCTTGTATTAAAACTTTGGCTCGTAAACACAAAAGTACTGTACGCGCCTTTTTGAAAAGATTAGGTTCAGAATTATGGGAAGAATTCTTTACAGAGGAAGAAGAGATTCTTTCTTTGATCTTCCGAAAACCTTCTTGTACTTTGCA